GCGTGCAATACTGTAATATTGCGTATATGTATATTTTAAGTTGTAATGAAGCGCTCGGGGGGTTTTCTATATTTGGTGGCTTAGCGTGAGTATTAGTCTCTCCTGGGGTGGGGGGGGGGTGGGGGGGGGTTGTTACTGTTAAAATTATAGAATTCAATAAAAGTTAAAGGGTTTACGAAGCCCCGGGGCACAATACGTAGGGGTCTGTGTAAGAAGCAGCTTGAACTGTTATGTCCTTGATATAATTTAATGTAATTCTTGAGTTAAGTCTTTTCACCATGAACCGGTTGTATTATTTAAGTATTGTGCCTTGTTAAACCATACTTCAGTCAGGGTTCCACCTTGACTTTTATTGTAACTTTTACACTGTGAAGTGTCAAGTGAAAGGCTAAAAAAATAAAAGAGAACCAACTGCCCCTGTGGAGAGAACGCCCGGCATGGTGGGTGCTTCCGCCAATGTTTACAAACATTAACTTATGCAAGGTTCAAGAACCGTATGGGGAGTTAAAATCTTATGGACCTGAAATAGGAACCAGATGTCGATAGTGTTCAGTAATAGCGACCCCCACATTAATATGTCCTTGACCTTATGAATAATAAGTCCTAGACTTCTATCATTGGTGGGTTCTTATTGGGCTGTGTATCTCCAAAAGTCTATTATATGGAGTCTTAAATAGTACTGAAGCTCGTTTTGTCCCACTTAAATGTTGTGTTCTTGCAATCATTCCATTACTAATCCGATATACGTTTTATGGAAAATGAGCATAGCTTCTTAAGCAAGTGGTAGCATTGAGAGATCATCATTACTAACTTAATGCTCGAAGAAATAAAATCATGCTGATTATACATACTATAATATGTAATAGTACCATATTGGTATATGTTGCTATTCGTGTCGGTACTTATAAGATATATTACAAGATCAAGGAATAGTTTAATTTAAGAATTCTAGCTTTGGGAGTTAGCGGTAGGGGTTAAAATCCCCTTTCTTTGAGCAGTAGGGGGGACTCTAACCCCCGGCGTCCGGTTTACAAGACCGGCGCTCTGAGGCTGAGCTACTAATGCAGGATCATCCGAGGACTTTATTTTCTAGTCAACCGGCAAGTGGTATAAAGACTAGGAATAAGAGGAAGTAAAGGAAAGAGGCGATTTGTCCGATAATAATGTATGGGTGTTCAACAGGCATTCCTCCAATTCAAGTAAGGATGGCTACGTCTGCGATTAGTGTTCAGAATAGGAATTGGCCTGCGGGGCGGAATGTTAGGCTTCGTTGTTTGGAGGTGTGGATTAGCGGGACTAACAGTAGGACGAGGATTGATGCTAGTAGTGCTAGGACACCTCCAAGCTTGTTGGGAATTGACCGTAGGATCGCGTATGCGAATAGGAAATATCATTCAGGCTTAATATGTGGAGGGGTGACGAGGGGGTTAGCAGGGGTAAAGTTATCAGGGTCTCCCAGCAGGTTGGGGGAGAAGAGTGCTAGGGATGTAAGCGTAATCAGGAGGATAGCGAAGCCTAAGAGGTCTTTGTAGGAGAAGTAAGGGTGAAACGGGATTTTGTCTGCGTTAGAATTTAAGCCTAGTGGGTTGTTTGCACCTTTTTCGTGGAGGAAAAGTAAGTGGACGAGGCTTGCGGCTGCAATAATGAAGGGTAGAAGGAAGTGGAATGCGAAAAAGCGAGTAAGAGTTGCATTGTCTACTGAGAAGCCCCCTCAGATTCATTGGACAAGGGTGTTGCCGATGTAAGGAACTGCGGACAGGAGATTGGTAATGACGGTGGCTCCTCAAAACGATATTTGGCCTCAGGGCAGAACGTAGCCAACGAAAGCAGTTATCATTACTAATAGTAAAAGAACTACTCCAATGTTTCATGCTTCTTTGTTGAGGTAGGAGCCGTAGTATAGTCCTCGGCCGATGTGAAAATAAATACAGATGAAAAAGAAAGATGCGCCGTTGGCGTGAAGGTTTCGGATTAGTCACCCGAAGTTTACGTCTCGACAGATGTGGGCAACGGATGAGAAGGCTGTTGCGATATCTGAGGTATAGTGCATAGCTAAGAATAGTCCCGTGATGATTTGGGAGACTAGGCAAAGGCCTAGGAGTGATCCGAAATTTCACCAAGCCGAGATATTGGAGGGCGCTGGGAGGTCGACTAGGGCGTCATTAGCGATTTTGAGGAGGGGGTGGGTCTTGCGTAAGCTTGCCATTAGGGTTCCTGTAGTTAAATAATAACGGTGGTTTTTCAAGCCATTAGTCCTGGTTAGAGCCCTGGCAGGAATTATGACTTATATAATATCTTTAATATCACTGGGCTTAGTATTGGGTCTTGTTGCAGTAGCTTCTAATCCTTCTCCCTTTTTTGCGGCTCTGGGGTTGGTGGTAGTAGCGGGGTTTGGATGCGGGCTTTTAGCGGGGCACGGGGGCTCTTTCTTGTCCTTAATTTTGTTCTTAATTTATTTAGGGGGCATGCTAGTTGTGTTTGCTTATTCGGCAGCGCTCGCCGCTGAACCTTACCCTGAAACCTGAGGGGATCAGGCTGTTGTTATGTACATGCTTATGTACGTTGTAGGGGTGGTCTTGGTTGCTTGTTTTTTATGGGAGGGGTGGTATGAGTTTTCTTGGGTGTCAGTGGAGGAGTTTAGTGAGTTTTCTATGCTTCGAGGAGACATAGGGGGTGTTGCATTAATATACTCGTCAGGGGGAGGGTTGTTAGTCGTGGGTGCGTGGGTACTTCTTCTTACTTTATTTGTAGTGTTGGAATTGACTCGGGGCTTGAGTCGTGGGACCCTTCGGGCTGTTTAAAATAAGAGTGCGAGGGTTGCCAGGGTAAGAGTTAAGAGGAACATAATAAGATAGGTCTTAATTATGCCTCGTTGTACATTACTGATGGTTGAGACAAGGGGGGTGTTTAAAGAAGTTACGGCTTTAGGGCCTGTTTTTTCTAGTCAGGTCTGGTCGATTATTTGGGTGGCGACCGCTTGTCCTAAAATAAGGTTTAGCTTAGGTGAAAGGCGGTGAATGATTGTTGGGAAAAATCCTAGTATGTTGGAGAAGTGGTGGTAGGTTAGCTGGGGGGTTGGTTTAAATTGTTTGCTTGTTAGGGATGCTAGTTCGAGGGCCATGATTAGGCCCATGACGGAGACGGCTAGGGCCGCTAGTTTGAGCATAGGAGGTATAGATATGACGGGTGTTTTCAAGGGGAGGGTGTTTGAGATAATTACGAAACCAGCTACGATGCTGCCTCCAACTAGCCGTTTTATAGGATTAACCATAGCGGGGTCGTTTTCGTTAATTGGTGATAAGGGGTTGAATCGGGGATGGCCTATTGATACAAAGAAGACTACGCGTAAGCTGTATACAGCTGTAAAGGAGGTGGCTAGGAGAGTTAAGACAAGGGCCCAGGCGTTAAGGTGTGACGTGTTTAGTGCTTCAATAATGGCGTCCTTCGAGAAAAAGCCAGCTAAGAAAGGGGTACCTGTGAGGGCGAGGCTGCCAATAGTAAGGCAGGAAGATGTGAAGGGGGTCAAATGATGCATACCTCCCATTTTTCGGATGTCTTGCTCGTCATTAAGGCTGTGAATAATTGAGCCGGAGCAGAGGAATAGTAATGCTTTGAAGAAAGCGTGGGTGGAGATGTGGATGAAGGCGAGTTGGGGCTGGTTTAGTCCGATGGAGACTATTATTAGTCCTAGCTGGCTAGATGTGGAGAAAGCTACAATTTTTTTAATGTCGTTTTGTGTGAGTGCACAGGTGGCAGTAAATAGCGTAGTTAGTGCTCCTAGGCATAGGCAGGTTGTTAATGCCAGTTGATTTTCTTGTAGAAGGGGGCTCATTCGAATAAGTAAAAAGATGCCGGCTACGACTATTGTACTAGAGTGTAGTAGGGCAGAAACCGGTGTAGGCCCTTCTATGGCAGAAGGAAGTCAGGGGTGCAGACCGAATTGGGCTGACTTTCCGGTGGCAGCAAGGATGAGACCGAGTAGGGGGAGGGTGAGGTCTAGGTCTTTTGCCGCTGCAAAAATTTGTTGTATTTCTCAGGAGTTAAGGTTTATTGCAATTCATGCTATAGCGAATAGCAGGCCGACATCTCCCACGCGATTATATAGGACCGCTTGGAGGGCGGCTGTGTTTGCATCTGCCCGTCCGTATCATCAGCCGATGAGAAGGAAAGATATAATACCTACCCCTTCTCAACCGATAAAGAGTTGGAACAGGTTATTTGCTGTGACTAGGATAATTATAGCAATGAGGAAAATAAGGAGATATTTGAAGAATCGGTTTATGAAGGGGTCTGAGTGTATGTATCATGATGCGAATTCGAGGATAGCTCAGGTTACGTAGAGGGCAATTGGAGTGAATGTGATAGAATAATAATCGAATTTGAAGCTGATATTAATATCAAAAGTTGTGGTGTTTATTCAGTTTCAGTTGGTAATAATTGTTTCTGCGCCCTCGTTTAGGAATAGGCAAAGGGGTAGGAGGCTGACGAAGAAGGCTGCTTTGACAGCAGCTTTAACCTGGGTTAAAGCTCAGTCAGCTTTTCGGGGGTGGGGGCTTAGGGTTGTGAGTACGGGATATAATAGAAGCGTAAAAATAAGGATTAAGCTTGATGTTATAGTAAGAGGTGTAAAGTGCATAGCTGCTACTTGGATTTGCACCAAGAGTTTTTGGTTCCTAAGACCAACGGATGAGCTGTTATCCTTTAGGAGCATTCGAGTGAGCCCTGGGGTTTAACCAAGGTGGCGAAGATTAGCAGTCTTCGTTGCTACGAGCCTCTCTCGGTGGGTAAGGGGATTTTAACCTCTGTCTTTAGAATCACAATCTAGCATTTTTATTAAAACTATACTCACAGGCGGCTCAACCTCAGATTAGCTCGGGTTTTAGGATCAGGAGGAGGAGGGGAAGTAGGTGGAGGGCGATTAGTAGGTGTTCTCGGGAGTGGGTTGGGTCTAAGGCAATAATGTGTGCTGGGAGCGGGCCTCGTTGGGTTATTAGGAATATGTAGAGAGAGTAAGCAGCTGTAATTAGTGTCCCAGCCCCTGTCAGGATGAAGGTTCATCAGGATCAGTTAAACAGTGATGTGAAGATTATTAGTTCCCCTATAAGGTTGGGGAGGGGTGGGAGAGCTAGATTGGCTAAGCTGGCAATAAATCATCACGATGTCATTAGTGGGAGGGCTATTTGTAGACCTCGAGCTAGCAGTATCGTTCGGCTGTGTGTGCGTTCATAGTTGGTGTTTGCGAGGCAGAAGAGGGCAGAAGAGGTTAAACCGTGTGCAATTATAAGAATTAGGGCGCCCGTAAAGCCTCAAGCTGTTTGGATAAGAATGCCCCCTACTACGAGGCCTATATGGCTCACTGAAGAATAAGCGATGAGTGATTTGAGGTCGGTTTGGCGGAGGCAAATCGAGCCTGTTATAATTACGCCCCATAGTGCAAGAATAATAAATGGGTAACTTAGTTCTTTGGTAAGTGGTTCGAGGATAGTCAGTATCCGTATTATTCCATAGCCCCCGAGTTTTAGTAATACAGCGGCAAGGACTATAGAGCCTGCAACGGGGGCTTCGACGTGTGCTTTGGGGAGTCAAAGGTGGACGCCATAGAGTGGCATTTTAACTAAAAATGCTAGTAGACAGCTGACTCATCAGATTTTATCTGCGTAGGAGGTGAGGTACAGGGGGTTAGAAAATTGTAGGGTTAGTAAAGACAGGGTTCCTGTGGTATTTTGAAGGAGCAAAAGGGCAATAAGTAGGGGTAGGGAGGCTGCCAGGGTGTAGAATAGGAAATAAAATCCCGCGCTTAGTCGTTCTGTTTGGTTTCCCCATCGTGTGATTAAGACTAAGGTTGGGAGGAGGGTTGCTTCAAATATAACATAAAATATAATGATTTCGGTGGCCCCGAATGCCATAATTAGGAAGATTTGTAAGGTTGTTAGTAGGGTAATATATATTCGTTGGCGGCCAACGGGTTCGAGGGCCAGATGATTTTGACTAGCAAGAATTATGAGGGGGAGAAGCCAGCAAGTGAGGACCAGGAGGGGTGTAGAGAGGGGGTCAGTTGCCAGGTATGGGTTGAGGCAGGATCACCCTGTTTCCGAGAGGTTTTTTAGTCAGGAGAAGCTGGCCAGTGCAATAATTAGGCTATGTGCGAGGGTTACGGGCCATAGTCGTTTAGCAGGGGAAAGCCAGATTACTGGAATTAGCATTAGGGTGGGGATGAGGATTTTTAGCATTGTAAGAGGTTTAGGCTTTGTAGGCGGTCGGTACCGTGGGTGCGGGCTGTTGCTACTAGGAGGGCCAGGCCTGCGCTGGCTTCACAAGCGGAGAATGCTAGTAGAAGCATAGGCGAAGGTGAGAAGGCGGTGGCGTCTAGCTGCAGTGTCCATAGGGACATAGCAATAAACAGAGATAGTATTATTCCTTCTAAGCAGAGGAGGGCGGAGAGAAGATGTGTTCGATGGAAGGCTAGGCCTGCAAGCCCTAGTATAAATGCTGATGAGAAGGTGAAGTGGGCGGGGGTCATAAGGAAGTCATGGACTTTAACCAGAAGCTTTTGAGCCGAAATCAAATGTTTTATTTAAACTAACTTCCTATTCAGCCCACTCTAATCCGCCCTGGAGTCACTCATAAACTAGGCCTAGGGTAAGGAGGGCTAAGACGGCAGAGGCTCAGAGGAAGGTGAGGAGGGGGGATGTTAACTGGTCTCCCCAGGGAAGCGGGAGGAGTAGGGCAATTTCTAGGTCAAACAGGAGGAAGAGAATGGCCACAAGAAAGAACCGGAGGGAAAAGGGTAGGCGAGCTGTGCCTAAGGGGTCAAACCCGCATTCATAGGGGGATAGCTTTTCGTGGTCCGGGGTCATTTGGGGGAGTCAGAAGGAGACGGTTGCTAAAACAATGGAGAGCGCAAGGGTAATAGTGATAATTGTTATGACTAAGCTCATTATCTTTCCTTGGATTTTAACCAAGACCGGGTGATTGGAAGTCACTTATACTAATTTTAATACTAGAAAGACTATGATCCTCATCAGTAGATAGAGATGTAAAGGAATAATCAGACGACGTCTACGAAATGTCAGTATCAGGCAGCTGCTTCAAACCCAAAGTGGTGTTCAGATGTAAAGTGGTATTGAACTTGGCGTAGAAGGCAGACCGCTAGGAAGGTGGAGCCAATAATAACGTGTAGGCCATGGAAGCCTGTTGCTACAAAGAACGTGGAGCCGTAGACCCCGTCGGCGATTGTAAAAGGGGCTTCGTAGTATTCTATCCCTTGTAGGAAAGTGAAATAGAATCCAAGCAGAATTGTCAGGGTGAGGGATTGAATTGCTTGGCCTCGTATCCCTTCTATGATGCTATGGTGTGCTCAGGTAACTGTTACTCCTGAGGCGAGGAGGACGGCCGTGTTAAGAAGGGGCACTTCAAATGGGTCTAAGGTGGTGATACCTGTAGGAGGTCAGCAGCCCCCTAACTCGGGGGTAGGCGCAAGGCTTGAGTGGTAGAAAGCTCAGAAGAACCCTAAAAAGAAAAAGACTTCTGAGGTAATGAAAAGAATTATTCCGTATCGAAGGCCTTTTTGGACGGGAGGTGTGTGGTGTCCTTGGTATGTGCCTTCTCGGACGATGTCTCGTCATCATTGGAGCATTGTAAGGAGAAGGAGGACAATTCCTAAGGTTATAAGGGTTGTGGTGTGGAAGTGAAATCAAACTGCGAGGCCTGAAGTTATTAACAGAGCAGCAACTGCGCCTGTTAAAGGTCAAGGGCTGGGGTCAACTATATGGTATGCGTGTGCTTGATGGGCCATTAGACGTTTTCTTGGAGGTAAAGGCTTAGGAGTAGAACAAATACATAAGCCTGAATTATTGCTACGGCAACTTCTAAGAGTGTAAGTATAAGTAGTAGTACTGCTGTTAGTAACGCTACTGTTGGCATTATCGGTAAAAGGACGAATACGGCCATTGAAACAAGTTGAATAAGAAGGTGACCGGCTGTTAAGTTAGCTGTGAGTCGGACTCCTAAGGCGACTGGGCGAATAAATAGGCTAATTGTCTCGATAATAATGAGTACTGGGATTAGGGGCGTAGGGGTTCCTTCCGGTAGGAGGTGGCCTAATGCTGCGGTGGGTTGGTTGCGTATGCCAATTACTACGGTGGCTAACCATAGGGGCACGGCAAGGCCAAGGTTAAGGGACAGTTGTGTAGTTGGGGTAAAGGTGTAGGGAAGAAGACCTAATATATTTAGGGTAATGAGGAATACTATAAGAGAGGCTAGGAGGAGGGCTCATTTGTGTCCGCCAACATTTAGAGGCATAAAGGTTTGCTGAGTGAACCGGGCAATAAATCAGCTTTGGAAAGTTAGTATCCGGTTATTTAACCAGCGGGAAGTGGGAGTTGGGAAGAGGATTCAGGGGGCTACAAGCGAAATAGCTAGTAGGGGGATACCCATATGTCAGGGGCTTATAAATTGGTCAAAGAGGCTTAGAGTCATGGTCAGGGTCAGTTTTCTGGTTGAGAGAAGTGGGGAATTTGGGCGGTTTGTTCACTGGGGTAGGTGTGTCCTATGACTTTTGTGGGGAGGAAGTATAAGAATACTAATCAGGTAAATATTAAGATGGCAAATCAGGGGTTTGGGTTAAGCTGGGGCATTCCACTAAGGGTGGTTGGGAGTCACCAGTCTCTAGCTTAAAAGGCTAGCGCTCAATCCCTTTTTAGCTTCTTAGTGATAGATCTTGGAGGGAAACAGATAGTCAGTTTTCAAAGGTTTCTAGGAGGACAGCTTCTACTACAATAGGTATGAAGCTATGGTTTGCTCCGCAAATCTCAGAGCATTGTCCGTAGAAAACTCCTGGTCGGGAGGTAATAAAGGCTGTTTGGTTTAGGCGGCCTGGTACTGCGTCTATTTTTACCCCTAGTGTGGGAACTGCTCAGGAGTGAAGTACGTCTTCAGCGGAGACTAGAACTCGGATTGGCGATTCGACTGGGACTACTATTCGATGGTCGGTCTCTAAGAGTCGGAATTGGCCTGGCATTAAGTCTTGTGTTGGGATTATATAGGAGTCGAATCCGAGCTCTTCATAGTCGGTGTATTCATAGCTTCAGTATCATTGATGGCCTATAGCTTTTACTGTAAGATGTGGGTCATTAACTTCATCTATAATGTAAAGAATACGTAGAGAGGGGAGGGCAATTATAATAAGGATAACTGCTGGGAGGACAGTTCAGATGATTTCGATTTCTTGAGAGTCTAAAATGTATTTATCATAAATTTTGGTAGTGACCATGGCCACAATAATGTAAAGTACGAATGCACTAATTAGGTAAACGATTATTAGGGCGTGGTCGTGGAAGTGGAGAAGCTCTTCTATCAGAGGTGAGGTTGCGTCTTGGAATCCTAGTTGTTGGGGATGTGCCATTATTTTATAAGACACGCGGGGCTTTAACCCACAACTCTGCTTTGACAAAGCAGTGTAATGTCTGTTTTACTAGCGTCTTATCAAAGAAAGTGGCAGAGTGGTCATGCGGCTGGCTTGAAACCAGTTTATGGGGGTTCAATTCCTCCCTTTCTCGGTTAGTTGTGTTGGACTTTGACAAATGCGGGCTCCTCAAATGTGTGGTAAGGAGGAGGGCAGCCGTGGAGTCATTCTACGTTGGTTGCTGTATGCTCTACTATGAGGACTTCTCGTTTAGACGAGAATGCTTCTCAAATAATGTATATAAATAGGGATACTGCCAATAGCGAGACAAGAGAGCCCATAGAAGAGATGGAGTTTCATAGGGTGTAAGCGTCGGGGTAGTCTGAGTACCGTCGAGGCATTCCGGCTAGGCCAAGGAAGTGTTGGGGGAAGAAGGTTAAATTAACCCCTGTAAACATTACCCCAAAGTGTACTTTTGTTCAAGTCTCGTGGAGTGTGTAGCCGGTAAATAGAGGGAATCAGTGAACAAAGCCGGCAAGAATGGCAAATACGGCTCCTATTGACAGTACATAGTGGAAGTGGGCTACTACATAGTATGTATCGTGTAAAACGATATCTAAGGATGAGTTGGCTAAAATAATCCCTGTCAATCCTCCCACTGTAAAAAGGAAGATGAAGCCAAGAGCTCAGAGAAGTGGGGCTTCTCATTTAATATCAGCTCCGTGGAGGGTTGCTAGTCAGCTAAATACTTTAACACCAGTGGGAATTGCAATAATCATTGTGGCGGATGTAAAGTAGGCACGTGTGTCTACGTCTATTCCAACTGTAAACATGTGATGGGCTCATACGATAAACCCTAAGAGGCCGATTGCTATCATGGCTCATACTATTCCTATATAGCCAAAGGGTTCTTTTTTACCGCTATAGTAGGCAACAATGTGCGAGATTATCCCGAATCCTGGAAGAATAAGAATATAAACTTCAGGGTGGCCAAAGAATCAGAACAAGTGTTGGTAAAGAATTGGGTCTCCCCCTCCCGCAGGGTCGAAGAAGGTGGTATTTAGGTTTCGGTCCGTAAGGAGTATTGTAATTCCTGCAGCGAGAACTGGAAGGGAAAGAAGTAGTAGGACTGCAGTAATTAATACGGCTCAAACAAACAATGGTGTTTGATACTGTGAGATTGCAGGGGGTTTCATATTAATGATAGTAGTAATAAAATTAATGGCTCCTAAAATTGAAGAGACCCCCGCCAGGTGGAGGGAGAAGATGGTTAAATCTACTGATGCCCCCGCATGGGCTAAGTTGCCTGCTAGAGGGGGGTAAACTGTTCAGCCGGTCCCGGCTCCAGCTTCTACTCCGGCAGAAGCCAGAAGAAGTAGGAGGGAGGGGGGAAGGAGTCAAAAGCTTATATTATTTATTCGGGGAAATGCCATGTCAGGGGCTCCGATCATTAGGGGGATTAGTCAGTTTCCAAATCCTCCGATTATAGCTGGCATTACTATAAAGAAAATTATTACAAATGCATGTGCTGTAACGATAACATTATAGATTTGGTCATCTCCGAGGAGGCTGCCCGGTTGGTTTAGTTCTGCTCGAATTAGCAGGCTTAAAGCTGTTCCTACTATTCCAGCTCAAGCACCGAATAATAAATAGAGGGTGCCGATGTCTTTATGATTGGTCGAAAAAAGTCAACGTGTAGTTGCCACAGGTAAGATGGCTGAGTGTTAAGCGGTGGATTGTAGCTCCATGCACAGAGGTTTGAGTCCTCTTCTTATCAAGCCCTGAGGTGTTTAGACACATCAGATTGCAAATCTGAAGAAGCAGACTAACGTCTGCCGGGGCTTTCCCCCGCCTTAGAAATGTTACTATTAGGCGGGGGAAAGTTAGATGGATGCTCGCTGGTTTGGGCGCTTAGCTGTTAACTAAGAGTTTGCAGGATCGAGGCCTGCCTATCTAGTAAGGCTTTAGCTTAATTAAAGTGTCTGTTTTGCATGCAGGAGATGTGGGGTAATATCCCGCAAGTCTTACAGCGACTGGAGGGTTTTCACCTCCGCTGAGAGCTTTGAAGGCTCTTGGTCTGGGTATCTAACCTAAGTCACTTTAGGTTTGGGGGGCTTGCGACCTGCATTAGTCGGTAAGTAGTGCAAGCAGGGCAGGAGTTAGAGGCAGGAGCGCGACTGCTATTACAGTGCTGATGGAGATTGGCATAGTAAGTCGTGAGGACGCGAGTCGCCAGGGGGTAGTGCCGGTTATAGTGTTGGGGGCGAGGGTGAGAGCTGTTGCTACGGAGAGTCGGACGTAAAAGAATGCGCTGAGGAGGGTACCCATGATGGCTAGTGCAGCTGTTGGGACTAAGCCTTGCTTAGTTAATTCCTTTAAAATTAGGAGTTTTGCTAGGAAGCCGGTTAGTGGTGGGAGGCTGGCTAGGGATAGGAGGAGGAAGGGCAGGAGGGTAGTAAGGATGGGGTTTTTTGCTCCTAAAGCAAACAGTGATTTTATAGAGGTGACGTCTTGGAGGATAAAGAGGGTAAACGTGGCGTAGGTTACGATGATGTAAAGTAAGAGGGCAAGGAGGGCCAGAGGGCGGGCGTATTGTAGGACCAGGACTATTCAACCTAGATGAGCAATTGAAGAGTAAGCGAGTACTTTTCGTAGCTGGGTCTGGTTGAGGCCGCCTCAACCCCCAATAAAAATTGAAGCGATGCCTAGGGTGATGAGAAGAAGCGAGTTGGGGGTTTGGATCTGAGTGAGGATAGCAAAGGGGGCTAGTTTTTGTCAGGTTGCTAGGATAATCCCTGTATTTAGTCCTAGCCCTTGGAGGACTTCGGGCTGTCAGGAGTGGAGGGGAGCGAGTCCAATTTTAAGGGCTAAAGCTAGGGTTGCCAAGGTAAGGGGAAGCGGGTGACTTGTTTGTTGGATGTCTCAGTGCCCTGAGATTCAGGCGTTAGTGGTACTTGCAAATAAAAGGACGGCGGCTGCTGTCGCTTGAATAAGAAAATATTTGGTGGCTGCTTCAACGGCCCGGGGGTGGTGTTGTTGGGCTATGAGGGGTAAGATGGCGAGGGTGCTAATCTCTAGGCCTATTCAGGCTAAGAGTCAGTGGGAGCTCACAAATGTGAGGGAAGTACCGATACCAAGTGCAAAGAGTAGAATGGTGAGCGTAATGACGGTCATTAGCAGAAGAAGGACTTTAACCAACATGTTCGGGGTATGGGCCCGAAAGCTTTAATTAGCTGATTCTACTAGGAAGTGGTGTAGTGGAAGCACTGGGAGTTTTGATCTCCCCAGGTAGGGTTCGAAACCCTTCTTTCTAAGGAGTTGGAGGGACTCTAACCCTCATGATTCACTCTATCAAAGTGGCCCTTTATTTCAGGCACAACTCCTGTTTTACATTTGAGGGGGTAGTCCCGCAAATGCAATGGGCACTGATAGGTGTCAAACAACTAGAGCAAGGGTCAGGGGGAGAAAGTTTTTTCAGATGAGGTGTATGAGTTGGTCGTATCGGAATCGGGGATACGAGGCTCGTACTCATAAGAAAACAACTGAGAGGAGGGTTGCTTTAATCATTAAACTAGTTGTCGTAAATATAGGCAGGGAGGGGAAATAGGTGGCCCCTAGGAAAAGGGTGGCGGATAAAGTATTTATAAGAAGGATGTTAGAGTATTCTGCTAGGAAAAATAATGCAAAGGGGCCTCCAGCATATTCGACATTGAACCCCGAAACTAATTCCGATTCGCCTTCTGTTAGGTCAAAGGGGGCTCGGTTAGTTTCCGCTAATGTAGAGATATACCATATGGCTGCCAGGGGCCAGGCTGGTAAAATTAGTCATACGCTTTCTTGGGCGGTACTAAAGGTTTGTAGTGTAAAGCCCCCCGTGAAAATGATTGCATTTAGTAGGATTAGTCCGAGGCTGACTTCATAGGAGATGGTCTGGGCTACGGCCCGTAGGGCCCCAATGAGGGCATATTTTGAGTTTGAGGCCCATCCTGAGCCCAAGATGGAGTAGACTGCGAGGCTTGATAGAGCAAGAATAAACAGGATCCCTAGGTTGAGGTCGATGACTGGGTGTGGTATAGGTATGGGTGCCCATAGGGTGAGGGCTAGTGTAAGAGCTATGATGGGGGCGAGTAAAAATAGGAAGGGAGAGGAGGTAAGAGGTCGGATGGGTTCTTTAATGAACAGCTTGATGCCGTCGGCAATAGGTTGAAGGAGTCCGTAGGGGCCTACGATATTTGGACCTTTTCGGAGTTGCATGTACCCTAGAACTTTTCGTTCTAGTAGGGTCAGGAAGGCGACAGCTAATAGGACGGGGACGATGAAGGCTAGTGGGTTAATAACATGCGTTGTTAATGTTGAGACCATAGTAGAGGAGAGGATTTGAACCTCTGTGTAAAGAGCTTAAATCTTTTGCAATTAAGCCATGCTCTGCCACCTTTACATTCCATTTTCTTCGGTGGAAGCGGGAAGGTGTATGCTCCTTTATCTATTTGAGTTGGGATCAATAGGTAGGAGAGAGGCGTGCTTTAAGCATGGGCTTCATCTTTCCGTTCCTTTCGTACTGGGGAAGATCATGTCATAGATGGAAACTGACCTGGATTACTCCGGTCTGAACTCAGATCACGTAGGACTTTAATCGTTGAACAAACGAACCCTTAATAGCGGCTGCACCATTAGGATGTCCTGATCCAACATCGAGGTCGTAAACCCCCTTGTCGATATGGGCTCTAAAAGGGGATTGCGCTGTTATCCCTGGGGTAACTTGGTCCGTTGATCGGCATTGCCGGATCTTGTTAGTCAGAGGTTCTGTTGATTAGAGCGGGGGCTCTTGATTGTAGGAGCTGTGCTCCCATTCCACATGGGGGTTTTTCATTTCCCCACGGTCGCCCCAACCGAAGGCATTAGGGCAGGTTATAAGTTGTTTTAATCGTTAGCTTGGGGTGCTTTACATATTCTGCCTTGGTGCCTAAAGCTCCGCAGGGTCTTCTCGTCTTATGTACGCATCCCCGCTTCTGCACGGGGAGATCAATTTCATTGACTTGAAAGAAGAGACAGCTAAGCCCTCGTTTTGCCATTCATACGGGTCTCCATTTAAAAGACAAGTGATTGCGCTACCTTTGCACGGTCAAAATACCGCGGCCGTTAAACATATAGTCACAGGGCAGGCGGGACCTCTTATTCGTTAATTTTGCAAGAGGCGATGTTTTTGGTAAACAGGCGAGGCTTGATGTGTTTGCCGAGTTCCTTTTCTTTCTTTTAGTCTTTCCTTGAAAGCATACCAGTGTAGGGTTAACGGTTAGGCTTAGTTGGATGGTTTTCTGGTTGTTTGGTTTATTATCCATTACCCTCTTTGTTTGGGGCCGTTAAGGTTCGGTGGGTTGTCCATTCCGATTTACACTTATGCGAGGAGAGAGTCTAAGTGCTCTCTTATTACTCATACTAGCATGATCTCTTCTATGTTAGCATAGAAGGGCCTGATAGGGATCAGGGGGTTAAGATTAAGTAATCAGAATAGGGGGAGGGAGGGGTATGTCTGAGCTTTAACGCTTTCTGTAAGGATGGCTGCTTTTAGGCCCACCAAGACATTGTTCCTTGTTTAAATTATGATCTTTTCCCTGCTAAAAAAGTTGTATCTTATGTTAAAGGGGCTGTACCCCCTTTAACTAACTCTCCTCGTTTCTTTAAGGTGTCTAAAGGCTAAGATTAGGTGTGAGGGGAGAAGCGGGGAGGCTGAACTTCTATCCAGGTCTCAGGCAACCAGCTATAACTAAGTTCGATAGGTCTGTCACCACTACTCGAAGCTTTTCCCACTCTTTTGCCACAGAGACGGGTTCGCCCTATTACTAGGCTATCTTGGAGTAGCTCACTTAGTTTCGGGAAGGCAAACTAAAGTGCACTTTGCTTGAATTTTACTAGCTAATTCATGATGCAAAAGGTACGAGTTAGAATCTCTGCTGTTTTGTGCTTGGCTGGGTTGTTTCATTTCTATTTCAGCTTTCCCTTGCGGTACTTTTTCTATAGCTCCTGTGTTCCTTTTCTATCGCCTATACTAAGGGGGAAAAATGATTTGTTGATTGGTTAACTAATTTGTTTGGGGGTATAAACAGTGATTTGTTGTTTTTGGGTGTGTGGGCTAGCTTTCTAGCGTCAGGGTAACCCGATTTGCACGGATGACTTCTCAGTGTAAGGGAGATGCTTTTCTGTCTTAGCTATACTCTGGTGAATTTGTTCCAAGTGCACCTTCCGGTACACTTACCATGTTACGACTTGCCTCCCCTTTGCAATTGTGGGGTTTTAGTTAATTAAAAATTTTAGCTTGGGGAGAGTGACGGGCGGTGTGTGCGCGCTTTAGAGCCGGTTTCAGGGGGACACTCTATTTCCCGCTTACTGCTAAATCCTCCTTCAGATATGCGTTTCATCATAAAATCCGTATGACCTAGTATTAGGGAATGTAGCCCATTTCTTCCCCCTCCATACGCTACACCTCGACCTGACGTTTTGGGCTATGCCGATTGTGCTTACTGTTTGACCTTCACAGGGTAAACTGACGACGGTGGTATATAGGCGGAAAGAGCAAGGAAGGGTGAGGTTGAACGGGGATTATCGGTTCTAGAACAGGCTCCTCTAGGTGGGTTTAAAGCACCGCCAAGTCCTTTGGGTTTTAAGCTTATGCTCGTAGTACCCGGGCGGACAGTGGGGTATGTGAACTGTCTATGTTTATGGCTAGGCATAGTGGGGTATCTAATCCCAGTTTGTGTCCTAGCTTTCGTGGGCTCAGATATTATAAAGCTACTTTCGTGACTGGGCTTCCTACCTTCGTAAACGTATAACAGTATGGAGGGTGTTTGGCTTTAGTAGTGAGATTATCTTAACCACGCTTTACGCCGATGTCTAACAACTTGGGTCTCTCGTATAACCGCGGTGGCTGGCACGAGTTTTACCGGCCCTCTTAGCTCTGACTAAGTCAAGTTTTCACTTATGGCTTAATGTTTATCACTGCTGAATTCCCTTGGGGGTGTGGCTAAGCAAGGCGTCGTGGGCTATGGGGCGGGTGTGCCTGATACCAGCTCCTTGTTCCCAGGCAGGGAACTGTAGGGCATTCTCACGGGAGTGCGGAAACTTGCATGTGTAAGCTGAGCTAGAGTTGTTGGAAAGGCCAGGACCAAACCTTTGTGCCCGTGGGGCTTTTTAGGGCCCATCTTAACATCTTCAGTGTCATGCTTTGATTAAGCTACACTAGC